GAATAAAATGTTTAGCTAATTCCATGCGTCTAACCAAAAAATCCTTTCTTCTTCTAATTTTTCTATCTTCCCATTCATTTCCAGTGGACCCCTCATCTCCTAATTCCTTCCATTCTACCAATGAGTTATCTATAATAATTCGCAAATCTGAATCGGATAATTGTTCTCTGATAGCACCTGCTCCTGTAGAGATTTCTCGATTTCGAAATGTCTCGAAGCCTTGAGTAGTAAAAAAAAGTGGGATGCTGTATTTCCAGGATTGGATTTCATATTCGAATGAACCTCGTAATCGTAAGAAAGTAGGTTTTTTAGATATGGGCCTAGCAAAAGAAAAATCGAGATAGGTTCCTATAGGATTGGATTTCCCCCTTTAAAATCGGACGTGAAGGTTTCCTCTCATCCGGCTCAAGTAGTTACACCAAAAAAAGGGGTTCTTTCTTATTTTTAAACTTTGTTTTGTTCGATAAAACCCTACCCTACAAAGAACTACTCCTTACTCAAGTTCCCAGTAAGGGCCAACCTTTCATTCCTTTTTTTTTATTTAAAAAAAAAAAAAAGAATGAATTACTTATGACAAAATGGAAATGTGAAATTTTTGAGTAGTCTACTTCCCCTCAAATGATGAATCCCTTTAAAGGGGATACTTTGGGACTCGTAAGGGATTTACTTGTCTATATATCATTCCCTTCGATCTTTTAGGTCTCTACTCACCTCGATGGTTATGCCATGATGTCCTTTGAAGTATATATGCGATAGATAGACTCCAGTAACCATGCTATATTATATTTGCTTGCTTAAAGAGAATCTCTCTCTAAAAGAAATGGAATGGCTAATTCCACGAAAAAGTCTTTTTTTTTTCACGAGATATAACTAGCAATTCCTATTTATCTGTTATAGAATCGACCATAGATCAATTCCCCTTTCATTTGGAAGTATTGAATATACTCATAATTCTGAGTTTCATGTTACTTTTCCCAAAACACATGTCAGAGCTGGGGCATCCCATTCAATCTGATTGGGATGACAGTTTCTCAGTCCGAATCTGTAAAATGAAAATTTTGATCAAATCACACATCGCAGTATACTAGGCCCTCTAATTCTTTAAGGGGTTTATCTAAAAGATTTGCGATATAACTAGGAAGACGTTTCAAATACCACACATGAGTCACTGGACATGCGAGTTTGATGTATCCCATTTGATATCTTCGTATCCTAGAATCAACAAATTCCACCCCGCATTGTTCACAAAATTTCGGGTCTTCTTTTTCAGCTCTGATCACTCGATAATTTCCACAAGCACAAATTCTACTTTTTATGGGTCCAAAGATTCTTTCACAAAACAATCCATCTTTTTCCGGTTTATTGGTTTTATAATGAAAAGTATAGGGTTTTTTCACCTCTCCAACTATCTCTCCATTAGGTAGGATTTTGTTGGCCCAAGCCCTTATTTGTTGAGGAGAAACTGGTCCAATTCGAAGTTGTTGATGTTTATACCGGTCGATCATAGAATAGAAATTCTGATTCATTCAGATCAAGCTTCTTTCCTATTAATCTGGAAGTTCTTCTCAGATACAAGGAAATGATTCAGTTCTAGAGCCAAAGATCGTAGTTCTCGAACGAGCAATCGAAAAGATTCTGGAGCATCCTCGGGGTTAGGTACTGTTCCTCCAACGATTGTAGCACCAAGTACTTCTTGACGAGCTCTAATATGATCAGATTTATAAGTAAGCATCTCTTGTAAAATATGAGCAACACCAAATCCTTCTAGAGCCCAAACTTCCATTTCTCCTACTCGTTGTCCCCCTTGCTTGGCCCTTCCTCTAAGGGGTTGTTGTGTAACAAGTGCGTAATGCCCACTAGAACGTCCATGGATTTTATCATCAACTTGATGAATTAATTTTAGGATATAGGACTTTCCTATTAGAACAGGTTGTTCAAAAGGATCCCCTGTTCTTCCATCAAATATTCTGCTTTTTCCTGGATACTCGGGTTCAAATACCCATGGATTTTTTGTTTGCTTACAGGCTTCATATAATTCAGAAAACACTAGTTTTCTCGAAGCCTCTTGTTCATATCTCTCATCAAAAGGTGCTATTCTATAATGTTTCTTTAGCAGATCCCCTGCTAATCCGAGCGAACATTCAAATATCTGTCCCACATTCATTCGTGAGGGTACTCCTAATGGGTTGAAGACCATATCAACAGGTGTTCCATCTTGCAAATAGGGCATATCTTGTCTAGGTAAAATTTTTGAAATGATACCTTTATTCCCATGTCTTCCAGCTACTTTATCACCTACTTTGATTTCACGTTTCTGTGAAATATATACACGAATCATTTCTGGATTATAACTGGAACCCCCCTTTTTCTGGATCCATCTCACATCAATAACGCGACCCCTTCCACCTATAGGTAGTTTTAGAGAAGTTTCTTTTGCAGTAGATACCTGAATGCCAAGTATGACTCGTAATAATCTATCCTCCGGGGAATACGACGATTC